TAACATCTATGTCAGCTTTTTTTACGAATGCATCTAAAGCTACTCGCTTTTTAGATGATCCCTCTAGAAGAGGGGGATTCTATCAAATCTTTCTAGTCTCTAGTCTAGTTACTTCGTTCCCTATTTCTTTTCTACTCGTGGGATCCTAAGGAAAATAATCTTGTTTCTACCGAGCTGAAACAAGAAGCCGAGGGTTCTAGTAAACCAAAACCATCATTTTCTAGCTATTTGGCTTCAATCTCCCCCTTTTTCAGCGCAAAAATTGAAGATTTAGTTACGATTGAAAGTTTTGTACTATCATCCATAGATCCTTTATTCATACTCATTCAATTGGAAAAATTGAACCAATCAAAAAAATTATGCTTCTCGACTCCATAATCCAAATTTTTTATTAAGATTCTGATTGCCTTTTGGATAGAAATCGTGAGAATGTATATTCTTTCCTCAAATGTCCTATTGAGGGGGAAAGGATTAAATCTTTTTAAGAAATAAAGTTTTTGATCGGAATATGAAAAAAACGGAAAGACCCCTTAACTATTTAAGTTGTTAATAGAACGAATCACACTTTTACCACTAAACTATACCCGCTACATATTCATTATTGGATATGAATGGACTATTTGTCCAACAAAGTAATCAGACGTAGTCAAGATAGCATCAGAATCATGAAAATTCCAGCATTAACACGTATTTTGTTCTGCTGCGGGCGCGGGATTGAAAAAAAGAATAGGTGAATAGCAAAAAGTTTAGTCAAATTTAAAGAATTTAAATAGTGTACTAAAGTTTTAAGTATTCTTTTTTTGAAACTTCCCTTCACTTGAACCGCCAAATTTTAGGAATTCGGGTAGATTGGGCCTCAAACTTTCAAGCTTGTCCTTTGCTTTGAACAAGTAAAAGATTTAAAATCTTAGAAATATGTGTTTTCTATTTGAGATTCTTTCTCTTATAAGATTTCTAAGATCTATTTCTTTTCTTTCTGAATACTTCCTTCTTATTAAGATTTCTTAAGTGAATTAGAATTCTTAAGATGAATATAATACTGAACTTCAACTTTCATTTATAATGAAATTCGTTTTTCATTAATAAATTTCTGAATCTTATTGAATCTTATACTTAAGAATAATAAAATAAAGACGAAAAATATTAGTACTATATTACATTACTATTATACTCTAATACTATTTTACTAGATATTACTATAACAGAACACTTTTACTATAAAGACTAAATATTCTAATTTATACTCTAATTTACTAGAATTACTTAGAAGATACTAAGAATAGATATAGAATATCTAACATTTTCGATTTCAATTTCAATATAGAATATATCATATTCATATTAAGATATGAATTCTAGAATATATAGAATATTCTATATTAATCTAGATATAGAGAATTTCTTAAATAATTTCTAAGATAATCTATCTATTAGAATCTTATCTAATTTATAAGAATAAAGAAGTACTGGCCCGGCCAGTACTTATACTTAACCAGGCCGGGGAAATGAACCTTTTGTACAAAATAAAAGAAGTAAGGTATTCTTTCTATTGGAGAAATCTGTTTCGAAGAAAAGAAAAATTGTTCTCAATCTTCACTTCACGTGTGAAATCACATGAGAAATTTCCAATTTGGAATGGGGAGAGATGGCTGAGTGGACTAAAGCGTCGGATTGCTAATCCGTTGTACGAATTATTCGTACCGAGGGTTCGAATCCCTCTCTCTCCGACCCCCCCTGATAACTTGAGATTTTAGAATTGGAAGAAATTTCGATTATTTTCTTTTAGGAATCTTTTCTATTTATCTAGCATCTATTCCATTTATTTCTACATTTACCTATGAAATCCCTATGAAAAAAAAAGTAAAAACGAATCTCATCTCTTTTTTTATTCTTCACGCCCAGGATTACGCCCCGGATCATTAGATAAGAATCCGAAGATGAAGAGAGAAACAAAGAATATTACTACTGTGTAAACGAATAGTTTAAGAGTAAGCATTACAAATCTCCAAGATAAGATCTTTTTTTTTAAGGAAATAGATCACCTATTTTACGACACACACTATACACTATTTTGATATGACGCTCTAAAGATGAAAAAAGAAGGAAGTTTTTTTTTCAATTTATTTTTACGAATTTCTTTCTAATGTAATATTCTAATGTAATAAGATTCGTATTTTTTCATTACCAAAGATTTATTGCCATATCCATATCTATAATTAGATATTGTATGGAATCTTATAAAGGAAAGGTCAGAACAAAAGAAGAAATAAGTTGATTAGCTGATTAAAGATCATCGCCCCCTTCCCTTATTCAATTTCAATATAATATACAATAAAATATCAGAATTTCGCTTTTTGAATCGAGGGTTCCTAATTTCCAGACTTATCTGAATCTTATTTCTGATCTTATTGATTTTAAGAATAAAAATCTCATCTTTTTTTTATCGAAGAAATTCTGAATTGAATCGAGATTTCCTTTTTATCGAAAACTTACAGCAGCTTGCCAAACAAAGGCTAAGAGAAAAAAGAGTAAAGGGATAATCGGCATAACGTCTACGATTGGATTGAAAAAGGCATAAGCCTCGGGCAATTTGGCGAAGAAAAAACTACTCGAATAAAGGGTAGAATTAAGACAGATACAGATTAAACTAAAGATATTAAACATAACAAATATTCTTTTCTTGTTCTTAAAGATTAAAATGAAATTGAAATGATAAGAAATTATCAGATTGGATTGAGTTGTTTTTCTGAGGGATTTTTTAAAAGAAAAAAGCAGATAAAAGAAAGAAATTCTGATTTTTCTTTGACTTCTCCCCAATCAAGAATCCTTCCTTACATTATCCAATCAAATAAGAATACAAGGAATTCTATTTTCATACAATATCTTAATTGAATTCTAAGTAATGATCAATTAATCTTTTTGATTCTATATCTATTGTGTTGAATCCCAGCGACAACATGTCCTATATTTCTTTTGGTTGGTTATTGACGAATAACCAATATTTAGCTTAGTTTTTCTTAGACTAAATCAAAATGGGGCGTGGCCAAGCGGTAAGGCAACGGGTTTTGGTCCCGTTACTCGGAGGTTCGAATCCTTTCGTCCCAGATCGTTTGCATCAGAAACGAAGGATTCTTCTCTAATTGAAATTGAAAATTGAATTCAACAATTTTATGTTTCATGTTGGATACACTGAATTCTAAGATTTCTTCTTAGAATCATATCTTTTTTTTACTCTTTTACTAAAGTATTTTATTCTTAAATATTCGTGATTATTTTCGTTAACGATTCTTTGTTTTCTATGATGGAGATGGAGATGGATGATGGAGATGGAGATGGATGCCAAAAGATCAGAATCCGAGGATTCTGATTTTCTCTTTGATCTTACCTTACACGAGACTTTTTCTACTCCATAATAATGAAAACAAAGAAACTTTATTCTCAAACTATCTCTCTGATTTCAATGAAATGAAAATCAGATTCAATTGGAGATGGTAAATAATAATATTCTAATCATGAAATCATATTTCATAAATAAGAAATGAGAAAATATTCATATTAGAATAATATTCATATTAGAATATATTAATACATAAATTTAATACATAAATACATAATTCTTACATAAGAATATATATTGTATATTCTTCTTAAGAAGATTCTCTTATTATTCTATACTTCTTATTCTATAATTGAATATTGAAATGAAATATTTAGTTTAGTATAGTTATTATTTATATAGTATTTAGTTAAAGTGGCTAAAAACTTTTATCCATTCATGGGGATTTCTTTTTCATTTGAATGAAATGAAAGTCAAAGGCTTTTTTTGAGGTTTCTAATTTCTTTTCTTTTTTGAAAAGAAAAAGAAGGATCTTTTATGATGGACAATCTCGAAAGATCTGTTGAAGATGTAAATAAGTTTGCTTAAAACTTATTTGTTTTTTTCATGTGATATTATTCATATGAGAAAATATGGGATAATTTGAAGTGAAATCTCCGGATAAACACTTATTTTTAAGTGTAGATTATTATGTATCGGTTCAACCAATGACTATTCATTATTCCATATTGAATCAATTGCATACGGTTCCAATTTAAAATAAAATCAAAATTATAGGTATGTTATGGTAAAACTTCGTTTGAAACGATGTGGTAGAAAGCAACGTGCGACTTGAAGGACATGATTGGATGTGGATTCTGACATCCACCATTTTCTATACGAATGAAGATGCTCTTGTCTCGACATAGTTTGTTCTGCTAGGAACCTAATTGAATTTGTCTTGGGTTGCTAAATAAAGATAATAATGGTATAGAAAGGTATAGCATATGATGGAGCTCGAGCAAAAATGATTGATTCATTTATCGGGGGAATAATCTAGGGTTAGTGACAATCAATAAGTTAGACCAACTTTGTAAATAGATCATCAATATAGAAATATAGATAAACGGAGAGGTTCAAATTTGAACAAGTTTTTGAAATGAAAAAGAAATCAAATTTGTTGAAATTTTCAAACTGTTTCGATCAAGAGTGTATCACAAAGGAATCAATCGTTCGTATTATTTTCCCTTTTCCATAGAAAAAACAAAAGGTATGTTGCTGCCTTTTTGAAAAGGAGTAAGGATCACCGAAGTAATGTCTAAACCTAATGATTTCACAAGGCGCAAAGCAAAGACAACAAATTCCGGAACAAGGAAACACTATTTTAACTAGTCTCAACAATTGGATCAGAATGATTAAAAAAAAATAGATCCGAAAGGAGACAAAAAAAGAGGTTAGAGACAGCTCAAGAAATTCTAAGGATTTCCTTTCAAACTCTTTCAAAACTACCCAACTTGAGTTAGGAGTACGAATGAATTTTCTTTTCTTTTTCTGTAAAGAAGGAAAAAAGGCTCAAATTACAGTCTAATTCTTTATGGATCCTTTTTTATTCCTATCTATCTATATAGATAGAAATAGAAATTCTAGAAATTAGAATCATTTTTTCTTGAGCCGTATGAGGAGAAAACCTCCTATACGTTTCTAGGGGGGCATCTTTTATTTACATCTATCCCAATGAGCCATCTATCGAATCGTTGCAATTGATGTTCGATCCCGAAGAGAAGGAAGAGATCTTCGAAAAGTGGGTTTTTATGATCCGATAAAGAATCAAACTTATTCAAATGTTCCTGCTATTTTATATTTCCTTGAAAAAGGTGCTCAACCCACAGGAACTGTTTATGATATTTTAAGGAAGGCAGAATTCTTTAAAGAATTTCGAGTTTCTTTTGATAAAAAAGAAAGTAAAAACAAGAATCGTGAATAAAAAAAGGATAGGGTAACTAACTTTGTGTAATTCTTTATTCAAAGTTTATTCTTTTTTTGTTCTATTCATACTTATTTTATTCTTCTTTTTCTTATTCGTATTTTTTTCTTGCTTCTTTTTGTCGAACCCCCCAACAAGGGGGGTTCTTCTTGTATTTGTATTGTACCTTTCTTTTTTTGATTAAAGAAAGCCGCTATTTTTTCTATCTTTACCTTTTCCTTAATTCCTTATTTTTTTCCGCTCAAAGTTATTATTTATTCTTTATGTTGTGCTAATCCAACACAAATTTCTATATAATTTCTTGAAATTTGTTTTCTAAAAAGTCCATTCATATTGACAATGGCGTCTCAAACAAATATAATTTTATCGTATATAAATAGATCTTTTTATCCCCATTCCCCTATTGGATCTTTCCTTCACTTTAGTAAAATTAGTAAAATGGATGAGTTTGCTGGATCTTTTTTATTTCGATCATATCTACACCTCATATTGATCCGGGTTGCTAACTCAACGGTAGAGTACTCGGCTTTTAATTGCGACTATGATCTTTTACACATTTGGATGAAGGAATTCGTCTAGACTATTGGTAAAGTTTATAAGACCGCGACTGATCCTGAAAGGTAATGAATGGAAAAAAAAGCATGTCGTAAACAGAATAGAAAAAAGAATAATATAATCATAGAAAAATAAGATTTCTAGTACTCATAATAGAAATAGAACAAGAATTTTTCTTTTTATAACAATTTTTAAGTTCAGTAAAGTATTTCGGGTCTAGTGAATAAATGGATAGAGCCTTATGGCTCCAATTCGAGTAAGACAAAAAAGAAACGAGCTTCCTTTCTTAATTTGAATGATTACCCGATCGAATTACTAATTATACGTTAAAAATAGATTAGTGCCTGATGTGGGAAAAGGTTCTCTTGTAAATTGTGAGTGGACCATTGATTCTTTTTTTTATGAATCCTAATTATTCTTTATTGTGGATTGGAGACGGATGTGTAGAAGAAATAGTATAGTGATAAAAAAAGAATCTTTTCCAAAGTCAAAAGAGTGATTGGGTTGCGAAAATAAAAGATTTTTACCCCTTTTTCTTATTGTTATTCTAGTTATATTAACAAGGAAAAGAAAACCAAATTGGATAGAAAGGGAAAGGAAAAAGATCTGTAGATTGGGCTCTCTGTCTCCGGGGTATATATTCTTTATTTGTTCTGACTTTTATATAATCTTTTACTTCTTAAATTCTCATTATGTTTTTTACATCAAAGTACAGTATAAAAGTCTATATATATAAAAGTATAGACAGTGCATAGTCTATATATATATTAATAATAGACTATATTTATTAGAATTCGCATACGCCGTTCTGACCATATTGCACTATGTATCATTTCATAACACAAGAAGTGCCTCTCTTTTTTGGTTACATTAGAAATGTATTTCAATAGCAGAATTACAAATTACAAGGATATTTAGATTGAAAAAAGATAGATTTCGGCAACAAAACTTCCTATATCCGCTACTCCTTCAGGAGTATATTTACTCACTTGCTCATTATCATAGCTTAAATAGTTTGATTTTTTACGAACCTGTGGAATTTCTAGGTTATGACAATAAATCTAGTTTAGTACTTGTGAAACGTTTAATTATTCGAATGTATCAACAGAAATCTTTGATTTCTTCGGTGAATTATTCTAACCAAAATGGATCTTGGGGGCACAAGAATTCTTTTTCTTCTCATTTTTCTTCTCAAATGGTATCAGAAGGTTTTGGAGTCATTCTGGAAATTCCATTCTCGTCGCAATTAGTATCTTCTCTTGAAGAAAAAAGAATACCAAAATCTCAGAATTTACGATCTATTCATTCAATATTTCCCTTTTTAGAGGATAAATTATCGCATTTAAATTATGTGTCAGATCTACTAATACCCCATCCCATCCATCTGGAAATCTTGGTTCAAATCCTTCAATGTTGGATCAAAGATGTTCCTTCTTTGCATTTATTGCGATTTTTTTTCCACGAATATCATAATTTGAATAGTCTCTTTACTTCAAAGAAATCCATTTACGTATTTTCAAAAAGAAAGAAAAGATTCTTTTGGTTCCTACATAATTCTTATGTATATGAATGCGAATATCTATTCCTGTTTCTTCGTAAACAGTCTTCTTATTTACGATCAATATCTTCTGGAGTCTTTCTTGAG